GATCACTATGAGTCAGACTCAATAGAATTTGATCAATCCTTTTTTCTGTCGTTAAAGTGGAGAACTGAACCAAAAATTCTCTTTCTTCTTCATCAATCGAATCACTGCTCGCGACCCAGTATTCTATTTTCTCCTCAATCCAATCACCATTCACCCTTTTTCTTATCAATGAATAGATCTCTTTACTTGTATGACTTAGATGTCTCGTATTTCTCGAAAAAGTGATTCGATTTGGTATCATACTTATGAGATCGATGAGATTAATATTCAAATATTTTTGATTAGAACGTATTGATTTGACCCCATAAGCGGGACCACCACCCAATGGCATGTTGCCACCAGAACCCCGTATTTCTTCTAGGGAATCTCCTAATTGTTCCAGAACAACCAGAAAGAGATTCTTTAACCAGAAGGAATTCGATTCCGATGTAGGATACCTATCCAGAAGTTTTCGCCACTCAATCATGTATGGTGGAGTCATCAAAGATTTGACCTTTTCGAACTCTGTCTGTAACTCACTAGAGGCTCGGAAAAAAAAGATAAGATGTATACGAACGAGATATCCAACAAGAAGAAGAAGAAAAAGGATTGAATAGAAGAACTCCCGAACATTTGGCAATCCCAGATGTGTCCATATCAATGGTGATTCATTATTTCGATGAATCATTTCTTCGGACAGAAGAAGATTATGTAAACGCTTGTTCGAAATCTCACTTCTCAGATTCCATTGTGGAAGACAAACTTTTTTCTGAAGAATTCGCCATGATATATCTGATCCGTGCATAATATCATGAAAAATAGATACCAATTTTTGACTGCTACTTAGTATCGGCAATAGGTCTGAAAAAGTATCGAAAAATAGACAATTTAGATATTTGTACCCTGTCGAAGTAAGGAACCACGGCATATATGTTTGGAATAGATTCCATTTTGAGAGAGTTGAAAAAGCGCTATCTTGTTGAAAGGTTCTATACATCTGCCCTTTCTCAACGCATTTCTTTAGACAAAGACTCCGTTTTTTCCTCTTTTCCGATGGTAAATATTTCTCAGAACATGGAGTGTAAATCAAACCCATGTTTGAATTGAAATTGAGATACTGATGCAAGTTCTTCCTTTCTGAATCAGATAGATTCATATCTGAAAGAGGCCGATAAAAAGTTCTTTCAAAATGGACTATTTGTCCCCCTGTTATAGGTGTTCCAGAAATGTCTGTGATCAAGTAAATAGTTCTACGAACGAATAGATCGGGTCGAATTGTAAAATCGTTAGGTATGAATATGGTAGATACCTGTGACTCGATTGGTGAAATAGTATCTCTCTCCAAAAAAGCATGTTTTTTTTTACCGACACACAAAGAAAATCTTTTGTTGCGAATATCGAGGAATTGTCTATACGTAAAATCAGAATTATTGATACGGGCCTTTTCGATATAAAAAGGGAATCTTTTGTTACAACAATAGAATTGAGCTTTATAAAAACAAGATATCAATGAACTTCGATGACATGGTTTTACGGGATTCAGCCAATTGTTTTGATCGTGGGATATCATTGAGAAATAGGAATCCGTGTTACCAAAGGATTTCCTGCGATTATTTCTAGTATGGAATGAGTCAACCATCCACTTTGGTATGACCAAAAATGGTGATATTGTTCCTGCATTGATAAATAATAATTTCGATTTTTGGAAAGTATCATGGTTTAATTTTATCAAATGAACGATTTCAAGACCTATTGATTCTAACAACGGATTGTAGAGTTGATCTTTCAATTCAGAAATGGGGATATTCCCGAAACTCACAAAGAAAAAAGGAAGTGAGTTAGACAAATCTTTTTTGTCGATAACCTCAGACCAATCAATCGAATATTGATTAATACGTAATCGATCGAACACTACGTGAAAACGGCTCCTCTGCTCAGAAACGAAATGTTCCTGGAAATTCTTGCTCCCATTGAACCATTTGTAATCAGGATTAAGAAGATCGAACCTTTTCTTCTGGCTCTTTTTCAAATTCGATAAATGTTGGTTGATCGTATATTTCCTTATAGTTCTATGATTCAGAGTCAAGAATTTTTTTTTATCCAATCCGCAGGAATCAAATGAATTTTTGTTCAAGAATGAAATCTTATCGGAACTGCCCATATCCGATTCATCCTTCGGAACCATATCACATCGCGGATCTGATGAAGATGAAATAGGATGAATTGAGACGCTATACGTAATTATATTAATCATTTCTTTATTTTCCGATCGCCTGGAAGGGGCAAAAGAAAGAACAAGATGTTTCTTCAACAATTTCTGATCTTTAGTGGGCTTCTCAGTAGGATTTGAACCCAGATGAAGTTCTGACAATCTGCCAGAGAAAAAAGAACGAATAGATCTTTCTTTTAATTGTTGATTGATTAATGTGTGATATTCCGAATCCGCATTACTAATGGAATCCAAACGATCTCTAGATTGATCAGAAGATCCTTTCAATTGGCTAGAATCCGTGAAACTAGA